ATTTCTGAGCACTCAGAGCCTATCGTGAGTCTGGATACAAAGTATCCTCACTCAGTTCTTTCCACAACAATTATAAAAATTTTCCATCAGCCTATCTAATCTAATTTCATTGCAGACTAGGGTTAGTAGACACTACCTCAATATTAATAAATGTATTGTGTAAGATAATTAGGAAGTCCTTATACTGTTTTTTAGAATCCTTTCTTTAACCTTAGGAGCCAAAATGGAGTGTCTCTTAGGAACCTTTGGCTACCAAGATTTACGACTTCTTATTTTAATAGTTCTGATGCCCAGAATAGAATGAATTCTCATTATTTCTTTTATTTGGTTCAATTCAGAATAGCCCAAACCGATCATTAATAAGATTGGGTTGCTTAAGATTTATTGGTACCTGTTTGAGCCACACTCAGAACCCATATTTTTATAAACAAAGATGACAGTCTTTTATAGGACCTACGGGTTCTCAAAATCAAGTATCGACAGACCTAGTCCCTTGCCGATGCTTTTTCGGGGCAAGAATTCGTCAAGTTCGATCAGTAGGATTAAAAAATTCCAAGTATTTTTTGTTGATCAGGCGACACCCAGATTCGAACTGGGGATAAAGGATTTGCAGTCCCCCGCCTTACCACTTGGCCATGTCGCCAAATTCCATCCAAAATAGATATCTTAATTCTATACTATCTATACTATTCTATTTATATTATTATTCTATTCTTTTTATTCTATTTATTATCTATTTATTATTAATATTATAATTATATTTAAATTTAATATTTTTATTCTTTTTTTTTTTTTTATTTTGATTTGCATTTTTTCCTTTCTTAATTTATTTTTTTTTATCTTGAATCTCATTTTACTTATCCTTATTCAAAAATATAAAATTACTATTTTTTCTTTTATATTTTATTTGATCCTGTTTAGATTCTTTTCTTCGATTGAGTGTATCTCAAAACATGCGTCGCTTACCTTTCTTTTAACTTTTCTATAGAAAAGTTCCGGCCCCCCATCACAGACTGTAAAATTAAGGGCAAATTAGAATAATTAACTATTTACTTATTACTCTTTCTTTTACTTTACTTACTTTTCTTAGTTTGAACTAGGGAACAGTTCTTAAATTTGTATCTCCATTTGTATTCCCTTAATCGATGCAAAATCCAATTGATTTACGACTAACGACTAATAATTATCAATTACAATTATAAAATTACAATTTTAATTTATAAAATTTATTATTATATTTTTATTATTTTATAATAAAAATATAATAATAAAATATATGTGTATATGTAAACCCCAGAACAGTGTAAACTACAGAGATGTTTTATACGTGGATACTGAATGAATAGAAAGTAGACATTATGATTATGATAGAGTTCGACTTGACCTATGTTGCACCAAGTTCAATTATGATAAAAGATGCGATATATGGATAGCTATATGGGCATGTGCCGGTATGTACTTCCTAAAGATTACTCCTATGAGTATTACGTACGCAATTCAATTGTATTTTAGAAATTATACTAAAAAAAAAGATTTGCGAATTCCTTTTTGAGCGTTTGTGTTAAAAACTCTATGCTTTTCCTGATTCTGCTGTTTTTATCTCATTCATAGAGAGCAGATTGAATCCTGAATTCATTTATTTTTTGTACCCTGATCGTAATATCATATCATAATAAAAGAATTGGGTAGAAATTGGATCAATTTTTATATCCGATAAAAGACTCCGTCAACCTAAGTGACAGAATTTTTTTTTCCCAGGAATGCTTTATAAATTTTCATTTCTTTCTATTTGTACCTGGCTCAAATTCGAACTTGCGTAAAAAATGCCCTCCATTTCTCTGTCTTGCTTCCGTTCATACGTATGATATATATGGATAGAGTTGGCTAAAATTTTATGTGATTCAGTAAACAGAATATCCGTTCCATCATTGCTAGATCGATCGGTATGGTTCGATGAATAGTGAGCCAAGCCAATAATGGGATTTTTTCAATAAAGAGGAAACTTCAGATTAAGATGCTCCAGAATGGAAATGAGGGAATGTCCACAATACCTGGATTTAGTCAGATACAATTTGAGGGATTTTTTAGGTTCATTAATCAGGGCTTGGCGGAAGAATTTCATAAGTTTCCAAAAATTGAAGATATAGATCAAGAAATTGAATTTCAATTATTTGTGGAAACATATCAATTGGTAGAGCCTTTGATAAAAGAAAGAGATGCTGTATATGAATCACTCACATATTCTTCCGAATTATATGTACCCGCGGTCTTAATTTGGAAAACCGGTAGAAATATCCAAGAACAAACTGTTTTTATTGGAAACATCCCTATAATGAATTCTTTTGGAACCTCTATAGTAAATGGAATATACCGAATTGTGATCAACCAAATATTGCAAAGTCCCGGTATTTACTACCGTTCAGAATTGGAACATAACGGAATCTCTGTCTATACCAGTACTATAATATCGGATTGGGGGGGAAGGTCGGAATTAGAAATT